CTGGTCAATCTCAGAAAGAAGATAGGCCGGCAAACCGGAGACGTACGACCACGGTCCCGACCTTACCAGCACCGGGGGTGTACTAATCAATGAACCCCCGAAACTTTCTTTTCTGACAAAATCAACCAAGCCTAACCGGTCACGACATGTTGTTGATATTGATTGAGTTGGAGGGACTTTCGATTACTGAATCCATCCATAAACCTAGACCCCGATAACCTTCGTAACCAAAGCGTCACGACAACATCCAAAGGTCACCCTTGGATTCTTAGGGGGGCAAGGAAGAGGCTGTTATGTTAGTTGTAGCGCGCCTTCCCTCTTTATAACACTTCGGAAAGATTTTGCAGTCTTTTCTTATGATGACCTGGTCGAGAGAGTACGATACATCGGTGTAAAAGATTGATCCCTTTGGATCTTGGTCCATGATGGCCTTTTGATTAATAGAACTGGAAGAGGAGGAAAAGAAATAGCTTATGATGACCATTTATTTGAGTCGATCATTTCGTAGATCTAATTCAAGTTTTTTTTTATGCAGTGGAAAGGCCTTAAAATCTGAAGTTTTACGCTTAAAGGAAGAAATGTTCTTGGTGGATGCAGGACTTGGGACCGCCAGAATGAGTATGCAGGATGAGCCTAAAGGAGTTCCAATCAACCGAGCCACCAGGTTTGAGAATAAGGTGGGATCCCTGGGTCTAGTGGCCAGCGATCAAAAAGCAGATTTTTTTTAGATTCTTCATGGATCCGGTGAATCACTGATCAAAGAGCGAGCTGCCGCCAGGTTTAATGATTTGGTGGGATCCACAGATGTAGTGGCTGGTGAACCGCTTCTTCTTTGTTCACAGCTTGAGCGGATTCGATTCCGAACCTTTTGAGTAACTATAGTGATTCCTTCCCTTTCTCTTCCTTCTTTCCCAGAGCTAATGGCTCATTTCACTCTCTTTAAATAAGACCGGGAGTCACTCGCTTCCTCAAGCACGGGAAAGAGAGAAGATCTCTTATTTATGCCCACTCTTCCAAATTGAATTTCCCTTCTTCCAAGAGCTAAATCGATGGCACTTGGGATCCTTCCCTAAACTAAAGAATTTACTTACCTTGCGCCGGTATCATTTAGCTTGAGCCGGGAACTCCTGTTTACCTTGAGACAGGTATTCTTTATTATAGATATCACCGCGGAAGACTAATCAGACTTTCTCTCGTCCAAAGCATGAGTGAACGGTCGATTCTCTAAGAGAGGATTTGTTCACAGCCGAGTCTGTCCAAGAGCTTGGGTAAGCATTCAAAGCAAAAGCAGTCTCCTTTCACTTTTCAGTATCAATGAGTGCTGCGGGAACAACAACCTTTTCTTCTTCTGAGTACCACTCTTGGGAAGAACATCCTTCCGCTAGCCTTAAAGCACCTAGCTCCTTAACCTTCCTCGTACTAGTGGATGAAAGACCTCGTCTGGGCAACCTATTTGCATCCTGTGCTGGTAACACCAGTTCGCATCTGGCTATTCCACTTCATATAGCAATTAATGGCATTCTCCAGTCCAATCCGATTCTGCATGAATCGCATTCTCCAGTCCGATTCTGCATGAATTGCTTTCTTTTCTCCAGTCCAATCCGATTCTGAAAAGACTGAGCACAGCCTGTTGGTTGCCTCTCCATCGGGGAAATCCAGCCTTTATAGTTTAGCGAATCAATGGTCTCATCCTCTTCTTGCTAATGGAAGTACTGCTCTGAGTCAGGTCCTATGGCTTTCTATCTCCTTCATCTTGTTGGACTGATCCTCTTTATCTATCTTTCTTGTCTGAGTGCTTGTAGTTCCAAGCCTTCTTTCTTTCAGAACCTCCTTCGCTCTTCTTTTTTTCTAAGGTAAATGGAGTCAGAGGAGAGGTAGGTAGTATGCCTTTCCCCATTCAGCTAGGGTGGCTTTTCTTAACAGGGCTAGTGTCCCCTTCTGTTTAAGGTGCATTTTCTTTTCGACTGGTCCTATAAGTAGTTGTGTGAGGGGGTGCGCGCCTCTTTTTCTTCTTCCGGCTTGAGTTCTTAATGCCTGAAGGGAAAGACTCTTCGACCACATTAACGGCTTGAGCAAGAGCATTGGTGCTTACACGATGAAAGTAATTTGGCCAAGCTAGAGTCCATCGATCGTGACTCAAGAACGTAAGGAACTGAAATCGCTCAAAAAGAGAAATAATTACAGGCAGGAGGTACCACAGTCTCACAGACGTAATTTCCTCCTTTTCATACGGAAAAAACTATCAGACCTACTACATATACGGGCTAAGATAGAGTTGGAATGCTTGAGATGAAACCCTTAGGACTCAGGGAATAGAAGATGAACCTTACTACTGCAAGACTCAAAAGATAGAACAGAAAAAGTACTCGCTCACTGAAGGTGCGAAACGAAAAAGAGGTTCTTTCGTCAAGTGAAGAGTTACCACAGTCTCAAGCCATAAAGAAAAAGCAGGCAACTTTCCTAAGCGATAGCCCAATGGTGAAAGACCAGAAGCCACATTCCTCCGCTTTCACTTTATCTTCCTTCTTATTGGAGGGAGTCCTCTAGTCTTGCATTCGTTCTAATATGACACAATTAATAATTCGATTCATTTTCAATTAGGCCTTGCTCTAGCCTCTTTAGGGGTTATTTCTTTCTAACACATGTACTCTTTACCCGCTTATGCGTTCATAGCACAAGACTTTACTACTCAAGCAGCTTTATATACTCTAGATGGCAGCTAGCTGAGAACCCGAATGAATCCCCTGCGCCTCTATCATTTGGCCGAGAAAGGCTTGTGGCATAATATGAGAGGATAGAAGGGCGCTCCAGCTATGTGCCATTGCCAAAATGTAAGTCTATCACCCTGGTAGAAGATATCTAAGTTTTCTGCTACTTACCTAACCCTTAATTCGCTACTTTTATTCCGCTCGTTCCCTATGGTCTAGCGCTTCGTTCATGAGTTGCTATCGCTTTAGCTGTGATAACTATAACTTAAGCTATCTTCTCGAGCGAAAACTGCTTTCCTTAGGATGAGCTTTTAGGGAAAAGTAGAAAGAGCTTCTTTATTCGTCCAAGCCTTTACTTCAAAGAAAAAGGAATAGAACCGGAAGCTAGCTTTGATGGTAGTAAAGTCAGTCCATCTACACAAAAAGATTCTCTCTATTCTTCGTATCGCCGCTTTATTTATATAAAAGCAAAGCAATGCAAGACAGATGGATAGAGACTGATACTATAAGATAACCTACTACTTCTATTATCTTTCCCATCAAGCTATGCATGCTTACCTGAAAGAAAGGCATAATTTCATTCCGGTATGATCTTCCCCCTACATAGGCTAAGCGGTCAGGTCATGGATCTTGCACTTCACTTGAATAGTTCTTTTTAAATGGCAAAGTCAAGAACCAAGCTGACTGAATCGAATCTCCTGTGCCCTCTTCCTTCTCCTTCATTGATCTAAAAAAACTCTTCCTTGAAAGGAAAAAGTCCTGTGGCCCCGACCGGTGAACCGGACGAAGGTTCTATTCGATAGTTGATTTAGCACAATCTTGTCTTAAGCCCTTCTTTCAATTGCACGCTATGTGATCTTTTATCTTTTCATTACTTCCATCCATGGTCTTCTATTCGACATTCTTATTAGAAAGCTTCGGCATCCAGTCTTGGATCGCATCTCGCGAAATAAGATCTACTGGCAAAATAGCTCATTCCTCTTGGACTTGGTCAGACGAAAGCAAGCGACTTGGGAAGACTTCTTGGCATCGGTCTCTCTTTCTCTATATATTGATTCAAGGCGGGGAATAGAACCTGTTATTTTCATCGTAATAAGACAGCATAGCATGCTTCACAGCCATCGATCTTTGAATTCAATGAAAGAAGCTTTCAAAGGATGCAAACGTGCCATAGAATGATTGGGGCGCAGAAGCCCTCCTATCTTATGCATCAAAAAGGCTACTTGATCAGCCTACTGATTCTATGGGGCAGTACCAAAAAAGATATGAAATAAGGGCACCCTAACTGGAATCACGGAAAAAGCCTCTTACGCAATTATACAAAGAGCTCTCATAGTTCAAAAAGACGTGTGCTAGGATTCTAATTGTACAAAGGCGTGGGCGTGAAGAGAGATTAATGAAGAAAAGAAAGCAAGACCGAAGCATAATTTACTTAGAAAAGAAAGGGGAACGACCTGGGCACTACGGTTCACCTGGGTGCTCACTTGGAGAGAGGTCAGAGGCCACCTACGGGAGGTCTCCTTTCATTCCGAGCAGGGTCAAGAAAGAAAAAAAAGTCCTAGGTAGAGATACAGCAGGACCAGGAGGAAGTGCGGGCAGATGGATTGCGGGAAACTCTTTATTTTCCTGCTTAGGCAGAGGCCTTGTAAACTACATATTCAAATTAGCATGTCATACTTTATATGATATGCCTCGCTGAGCTCTCTCTTGGGCTGTGAAAGCGGTGCGAAAGAAGTTGGGCTACCCTGCCTTGAGATCTTACCCTGCCCTGTATGAGTAGAGAGGCTGAGGTCCAGTCTACTAACTATAAGGCTACTCCACCTGACGATTGTTGTCTTCTTTCAATAATGCTTTGGTTGGTCACCGGGCACAGCGCTGCGAGAAAAAGCTTAGCGCACTACACATCAAAAAGTCTTTGGACGGGACGGAATCGGCGATGAGCAAACCGGTAAGAGGTACTAGAATCCGACGATGGGTGGCTCAATCAATCCTCTATTTGGCAAGGGTTAGAGCCCGGTGATTAGCTTTAGCTTCTAGATCAGCATATGGGAAAAGGAGGATTAGACCGGACAGTGAGTTTCACAATCCACTCTTTCTATTCGCTCTAGCCAGGCTTTCCTCCGCTTCTACTTAAACCTCCTCCCCAGGAGAAGGGCACAGAGGAGTTCATGTGGTGGGGCAGGGAATGAAGCATAGGAAAAGAAGTTTTTTCGAGACGATCTCCTTGTCTCGATGCACCGGCATAGAGGGAAACTTCTTCTGTCTTTTGTCTAGGAAGCTATTTATCTTAATGAAAAATGGCTTTTGATCGGTTTCTGAAGTTATAGCCCCCTATCTTGTTGACCTTTGGAGAGCATTTTAGACTTTCTCGCGTAGCAGGAGATCGATATTCGAATAGCAGTTGGGAAAGGAGATTGGGGCTGGACCAGATAGTGCATTGCTAATTCAAACTTTTCCTTTCGGAGTAGAAGGTCGGGGAAAATGACCGCTGAAGTGATGCTTTAGGAAGGAGAATGGCTAATGGCCGCTGCTAAGCCTTTCAACTCCCTGCCACGAGCGGTAGCTGCGCAACATTCTCTTTTTCCTATACTTCCCTCAAACTGGCCTCATTCTCCTAATCATGCTGAGGTAATTCAACAACTTCAAGATTTTTCCAAGACTTTGAAAAGGCCTGTTAAAGACGCTAACACTCCTCCAAGCGAATGGAGATTGATCATTCCCAGCTTGCTCATCAAAGAAGTGCACCAAAAGTGGGGGGAGAGGTATCTATCATATTCTCTTATAATTATAATAGGAGCACGCCTGCTTTTAGGAACTCTCTTTCCGAACATCTTTGTCCATCTGTAATGGCGTAGGAGAGAGAAGTGACCCTCTAGGTAAGGTTTTGGCCGGCTTCCCTGCTCGTTCTCCAGTAAATGGATATGGCCCGATTGAAGGATCGGTTGCCTTCGTTGTTGTGCTATCTGAGTATGTTCCGATTCCCTTACGAGTCTTTTCGGCTAACCAAAGTAGATCGACTCTCATCTAAGAGAATGGAAAACGAAGCTTTGGAGAGCTAATAATGATGGCCTTATCCTTCTATCTTTCTGGGCCAGGATCAAAGTCTATTAAGCAAGCAATGCTCATCAAGCAGCAAAGCGCGGTACCGTACCCTGCTGAAGTGGAAAAGATCATGCTTGACCAATAGGGGGAGGAAAGCGAAGCTTCTGCTGCATCACAAGGATAAATTATCTGAGCCCTCTTTCTTATCTATCAACTATCATCTTCTTCTCCGGATACTAAGGGTGCTCCATGAGGCGGACATAGCGACGACTAATGTATTGGACTCGTCAAATGATATAGTTTACAGGCGGGATCGCACAGGAAGAGCGGTAGCAAGCGACTACCTACGACAAGATATTTATATAAATAGAAAAGATAAAGTCTTTTATGCGTCTTGTGCTGATCTGGTAACTGCCGCTTCGATCAAGCGTTAAACTACTACTTATGGCTTCGGTCGAGAAAGGTATGGGCCTATGGGTCGGTAGGATAATGCTAGGTCAATTCGATCCACTGTCTCTACTCCCACCTATCCCGCTTAAGGTTATATGGATGAAGCTTGCTTTGGGTCCACCACCTGGAAGAGTATTGAGATTTCTTGCTTTGAAGTGGGATTGTAGTTAATCGATTAGCTAGTAGGCTAAGGTCTAAGCACTAAGGGAACAAGGGGCTAGCCTCAAAACCCTAACACTAAGCTAAGTGAACGACCAGCAGCTAATCGACTAAGTGGATTAGGATTGTTAGTGAGTGAAGGAAGCTTTGGGAAAGCTTACGAACGGGTATCCTTTGATTCCCGGAAGGAAGAAGCGTAGCGGGACGGGAGGAGTTAATACCCGGTTAGCCCCTCGCTTTATGGCTTAGAAGAGTAGCTGGCATTGGCTCTTTGCTTTAGGGACAGTCGATCAAGGGGATGACGGAAGATGGCATCAAATCAACGGCGTAAAGGCTTGGATGCGCACCTTCCTTCATAAGGACAGGTAAGCAGGCGGGTGACTCACTCGTAGGTAGCACTATCCGATGCTTTGACTCCTTCTTTTAGTAGTTCCTTTGAAGCTAGTAACTAGAATATAGGACCCGGAAGGCGGGCTCTTCTTGCTAAAAGCGGAGCTGTTGTAGAGTTGATAAATCTCATTTGAGGGGATGCCTCTAGCAACAAGCCCCTCAGGGGCGGTAGTCTCCCTCCTAAGGTCGGTCGACTCTAGGCCTTTCCCAGTTAGCCCAGCTTTCTTATATGAACTTTAAATCATTGGCAAGGCTCGCTGGTGCAAGTTTTAGAACTCGGTCGCACCTCTCAGCTTTTGAAGGCGAAACTAGCCCTTACTAATCTAATATAGAGGTATTTTCTTTCTTTTCTTCTCCTCGCTCTCACTCCGTTGGTCGTCTGAATCCTCACAACGGGAACCGGTCTGTAAAGGAAGCAAGCGATCCTGCCAGCACACCCTAAGTAAAGAAGCTTAGAATAGGTTTCATTTCAGCATTACGTTTTATATGAGGTTGGTAAGGTGGAATCTCTGCTCGGCAGAGAAGAGTTTCCAAGAATGTTTTCTCTACGATACTTTGGACAGGTTGGGGACTTGGGTCTCTCAACGATCTTTCTTCTTTTAAGAAATTTATAGTTACAAAGTCTTATTGCAGACCTTCGTCTTCACGGGTTGTTGTTGAAACCGACTCCTCCGCTTGGCGTTGTCCCTATAGGTTGAACTGCTAATGCCTCCGATTAGAGATTTCACAATGCCATAGGATTGATTTAAGTTTCTGGCCGGGTAACCTTTCATTCCTACACCCAGAATAAAGGCTTCCCTGCCGTAGTTCATTAGGTCGTTTGCCTTCGGCCAATTGAGAATGATCCATTTATATAGATGAAACTAATCATCTTTTTTTTAGATGGAAGCCGGTTCCACGACTTTAGTGGAAATGATGATCCTGCTCCCCCTGAAAGTATCAACTACCTGAGGCTAAGGCGGATTTGTCAACGGCTGTGCTGCTGGCAATGATTATAATAGCTATGGCCTTTGCTCAAACCTACCAGCGCCTTTATTTAATAGAATTAAGTTCCCGAATAGAAAAAATAAGGATCTCAGGTTTCAAAAGCCCTAGATATAGATGTCCGGGAAGTGCTTCCTTGCATTAAAGCACATTCCGGGAGTGAAAGGTCATAGGGCTCATAGACATTCTATATTTCTTATCTTTCCTTTATGGTAATAGCGGGATCATAGATCTCTCTTTTCAAAGTTGGCAAAGTGAGAACGCTGGTTCCGCAATAACCAAGTCAATCCAATCCTCAAGGGGAGAGGGGTCCTTATCCTGGGACTTAACTTAAGGATTTAGGGATCCCTCAAAGGACCGGGTTCAGGCTCAACCAAGTCTTCGTCCACCCTTTCTCGAACCAGATCCATGCCTTGGGCTTGAGTCCCAGCTTCGGTAGGAGTCCAAACAGCATTATCCATTTCTAATTCCGAATTATCATCCATAGGTGGAAATTCTTCTATAACGGCATCAATTGGTTGTTTTGCTTATTCAACGACCCCTTCCCCTGAGCCGGTTTTAGCTCTGGCAAACAGCCCTGATAGCTTACAATCTAATAAAGGTTCTAGGTTGAAAGAATCAATGGAACCAAGCTTTCTGCTCAGGTTCAATGTGACTCTAAGGCACTTGTTGATGCGCTACTACTATCAGTTCGACTTTAGCATTAGCAGTTAGGATTTATTTGACTTAGCCGTGCCTGCCTGACCTCAGTTAGGGAAGAAATTGAATATGATAGGACCCTTTCTCACTCATTCTCCTCACTTGGCTTCTCTTACCACCTAAATGACTACTCAAAAAAACACACTTTCTTGGTTGAGCTGATGGAGACTATTCAAGAATCCTAGCTTATCCCCCGGATCTTACTAATAAAGAAAGCGCCAAGACAGAACTTAAAGTGCGGAATCCCCTCCTACTGCAGGGATTGGAAATTGCGGAATATCCGGATTTAGGCTCTTGCAAAGAAGGCAATTCATTCGTAGTAGGATATTGAAACCTCAAACTCTGTCAACAACATCTAAAAGATTAGGAGGAAGGAGCTCTCGCTCTCTTCCATATTAAATTCTCGGAAGAAGATTCTCAGAAGCGGATTCTACGCATCAGACTAACTGGAGTTCATGCTTTCCTGCGTGAGACAAAGGAAAAATTTACTTACTCGGCGGGAAGGGAAATGAAAGACTTGTCCTCCCTCTCAAAAGAAGGTTATTTTCAACTATAGAAAAAGAAAAAAAATATATATAAAATAGATAAAGATATATTGGCTTTTTCCTTGTTCGTCAAGCTTTCGAGCAGCTCTTTCAACTGCCGCCTAATCCCCCAACATGCTCAAGAACCGAGAGCCGCCCAGGGACTGGACTCCACCAAGAGGTTCTTTCTCTCACGTCATTTCGCCCGCCCGTTTCATTTCCTTTTGCCGAAGTTCGTTCAGTCGGTAAGCATCCCGTTAGCTCTTCATATTTCCTAGCCCATCTATCCCCACTATCTCCGAATTCTGTAAGCCGTAGGAAGTCCGTAAAATGTGAATAAAGTCCTCACGCGAAAGTTCATCGCCTTCGCTTATCTTGTTTTTTAAGGTCAGTTCTTGTATGATGTCGACGAAGGTCTCATGTTCACGATTATTATTCTTGCAAAACTCGGAAAGTATTAAAATTTATTCCTCAAGCTGTCGATTGTGTCAGTCGGAAGTGCATACGGCAGATCAGCTTCCTCTACCTAGGTACGGATTGGATGCTCCTCCTGCTCGGGCAGGACTCTCAGACGGCTATGATCGGACAATAGAGTATGTAAGATATAGCTCGTGCCTCTTAGGCTTAACAAGATGGGGTTCGGATGAAAACGGATCTCGCTAATCCAGTCTATTCTATTTTGAATAGTCCAGGTAGTTGACTACAGGATCGGATCCTCTGTCTTTGCCTGAAACTTTCACTGTCTGTCAAAGGAATAGCTGAACTACTACATTGATTAGGCGGATCTCACTCTTTTGAGAAATGCCCAGAGGCGTCTGTCTACTAGTTCAGTTGAGAACAAGGTGTCGAACTAGACTGATAACTGATCGTCTATCGAAGCGCCTCTTTAAAGGCAGGATGCCGAGAATCGTGTCTCTATATACGAAGAGCAGGCATGCGTGGGACTTTAGGACAAGACTCCGTAAGACCTTTGTTTAATATGCCTTTTTTTTACGACGAATAGGAATAGGTTCTTTTCAGATTTGACATAAGAGGGTAATTCGTCAAATTGGAATCGGATCTAACATGTGCAGCCTAAGCTTACTTCTCTTGGCTCCCGGCGGGGTTGTCTAGTCCTAAAGCTAACCAGTTTACTTACTATTATATAATAAGCCTTAGCCTTCGGCCCATGAAATAGAGATGGCCCGGACCCAAGATTCAGATGGGCTGGATGCTTGGATATTCTTTTCTTTCTTCTAGTAGGGTGGTATGGTAATCCATTTCTTACTTACCAGGCTGGGATATAATCTAAGGTAAGGTTGCTTTCTATGTAGGTAGGAGAGCCTAATCTCTGTACTAGCTCTATCTATCAGGGAAGAAGGGAGGCGATTTCAAGGCGAAGCATTAACTGAAGGATGCGCTTGCCCATGGCCTCATCTTCCCATTTTTTGAGTCTTTAGTCACCGAGAAGACTACTTCTGTAGCTTAAAAACTTAGGACACCACTTTTTCTAAAGTCGGGTGCAAGTCTTGCTGAGTCAACTCTCAACTCATAATTTCTTAAGAAGAAAGCTTAAGAAATTGGCAAGAAGTAGGATAGGAGGAGCATTAGTAGCGAATCCCTGAGATTGGAATTCAATCTCGAGAAAGTCATGAAACTTGAATTAAAATTGAATAGATCCGTAAAGCAGAATAATGATTTTCATCTGAAGTAGCCATTCCCCTTTCAGTAGTTGAAATACTTTCATCTGTCTAAATGCTTTCCGTAACTCCTTTGATCGAATTTAGAGTAGCTCGTGGATGAACAGATTCGAGAATCAATAAAAAGGTTCCGCTAACCAACTGATACCGTAGTAGAAGATTCGGCTAGTGATCCACCTCTCTATTTCCCAATAGAAAGAGTTATTCTATGAAAAAAAATCTCGTTTTTTTCTTCTTCACATACTTCACATATACAAGCTAAAACTACAGCCAACAGGGTTGAAGTTGTGTCTTTACAGTAACTCTCCTCTAATAGCGTAGGCCGTCCTCCTCTATGTGTCTACAACTTAGGATTCTGTTGGAGCCGTGCTTGCACAGCATGATGATGATAAGAAGAAGAGAGCTTTGGACTAATTTAGCTAAGTTGTTCAATGATAATAATGCATAAAAGAAATTCACAGCTATGGAGAAAACCTGTGCAGCAGTCATAGCAGCGCTTTCAGGTTAAGTTATGGAAGTTAAGTTTTTTTTCGGGGAAGCCGACCAAGCAAGCAAATCTTTTCTACGATCGGGTATTGTGCCTATTGGATTAGCTGCTAGTGGGAATCTATTCTGTATTATAGCTTTCTCTTCCTTTCAGTCCCTCGTCCATGAATGTGACTCCCTTGCTGGAAGGTCTCCCACGTATAGAACTATAAAGAAATGCCTGTAAGGGCTTTGGTCACTCCTTGGCAGCCTGTCCTAAGTCTAAGAAGCAGGTGACCCCTAATCCACCTGAGGGTGGTAGCAAGGCTACCTCTGAGGGCGATTGGATTAAGGTACAGAAGAAGGGGAAGGGGAAAGATGTTCTAGATAACAGAGTTTCCGATCTGCCTGTCTCTTCATAAGAGCGAGGGTTTTGAATATTAGTCTTGCTGTCCGCTCTGAGCCTGAGAGGATTTCTGATCGTTTAGAGGATCCTGTTAGCAATGCTCCTCTAGCCTTCAACAGTCAGGGTGAGTTGTCAGCTTCTTCTTTGGTCCCGCGGGGTGAAGGCCCTTCTAACTCGGAAGTAGGGTCACAGTATACGGATACCCCTGTGATAGACAGGGATCTTTCTCTTGTTACAGGTGAACATTCTGAGGGGAAACCCGCTTTGGCCTTTTCTACTCCCACTGGGATTTCGTTAGGGGGAAGCTCTGAACCCCTCACTCTTTCTCCGGACCATAAGCCCTTGGGTGGTTGGTAAGGTTGTCGACTCTGAACGAATGATTTTATGTGAAGAAGAGGTGGTCACTATTATAAAGAATCAGATCCCGTTACAGTTAGGAAATCAAGTGCCATCCGAGAGTCTTCTTCGTCTTTTGCTGGAACTCTTTTCTCTAAAGGTAGTGAAGTGAGCCGAGGAGAGGCTGGATGGAATTAAGCTCGACCAGCGGGAGAGGAAGCATGACCAATCCGATCTTGTTTCAGAAGCTGGTAGAGAGTAGAGAATAGAATAGGCTGTGATGCCGGGAGAGATATTTTTTCTCTTGAGAGATCCTTTGAATACGACCAGGGGGATAGAAGCCCACGGAGCGGTAGGCTAAGCCGGAAATAGAGAGAGATGTGATTAGATTAGCACGAGGAAGGGAAGAATCTTGGTCGTGGGATAGCAGTTTTTGAATCAGTCTCATTTGGCGTTCAATAAGTAGAAGATCAAGGCAGCTTCTGCTTTTAGGTCAGCTCTTTGGCTCCTTGCTATAAAGAGTGAAGTGACCTTCGGGCGAGGAGAAAGTCAGTAAGAATAGGACCGGAAACTGTGCGTTTGGCTATTGGTGAGTCTGTCTTTCTTGAGAAAAAAATTGAGCGACCAGCCCCTCCATTTGGGTCATGAGACTAGCCAACTTTCTATCCCTGTGGGCTAACTCAACTTATAAGCTTGCTATCTTAGCATCCACTTGGGAGAACCTTTCACTTGGATACGATCTAAATTCCACATTCAAGAAAGAACCAGACCAGGCCAACCAAGAGATAGGATCAGATGAAGGAGAGAGAGAACTACTATTGAAAGAAGGCGAATCGCTACTTCTTGTTGCTATAAAATGGTAAAATACTACTTCTTGGACTGTGCCGACACCCGAGAAGACTAATTAGAGATTTGCTAAGCGAACGAGCCTGAAAGCGCTTCTCCTAGCTTGATCTTAAGTCTTATACATTAATTAAGCAATCTGACTTATATGCTCCTCTCCCCTTGCTTTATTACACCGATAACTGCAGATGAAGCGAAGGACATTATCTATTTAGACGAACGAAGAATAAGATAAAGGCAGCTAATTCACCCGCATCTGTTGGAGGAAGGAATGGACAGATACATACTTTTTATCCTTTCCCCCATAAAGCTTCCTTTCCTGAATCTTAGCTCTTATCTTTCTTATTTATTCTGACTACTATCACTTTATAAACCGGGCCTGGAGAATTAAACCTTAACGTATCAGGGTAGTACGCCTGGAACAAGAAGGTTCGTCGTACAATTTCGGCGATTACAAAAAGAAAGGAGTATATCCCTCTCCCTTAGTGTCTTTCCACTTCCGTCGTTCAGTAACAAACACTTCGCCTAATTCTTTTGAATCCCGGCCCGCTTTTTCCCCACTAACTAATTACGTTACGACCACTGAACAAACTTGGTTGACGAACATAGTTTATGCGCCGCTAATGTAGCGGCTTGTCGAGCATTTGACAAACTCACACCATCCATTTCAAATGGGATTTGTCCTGTGGACACACGAGCAATCCAACCCGTAGGATTTCCTTTTCCTCTTCCCATTCTGACTTCTGTAGGTTTCCCGGTAATAGGGAGATCTGCGAGAACTCTTACCCATATCTGACCATTTCTTCGGGATTGTCCGCTCATAGTACGATGGAATTGCCCAATTATAGCTCGACGCGCTGCTTCAATGGCTCGATATGAAAGACGACCAGCTCTACAACTTTTAGTGCCATATCTTCCAAAACCAAGTCGTGTACCGTCCGGTTTGCAACCCCTACTACATCTGCCTTTACGATATTTACTATATTTCGTACGTTTCGGATATAGCACGTCCCCTTTCTTTTTGACTATATGAAATCCACACTTTGACACCTGAGATTCCGTAACGAGTAGATACTTCCGCAGGAGCATAATCTATTTTCTGGTTAAATACATTACTAGATGTTTTTCCATAATTTTCGCATTCAGTTCTAGCTATTTCTGCACCTTCTGATCGACCTGAACAACATATACGGATCCCCTCCACCCCTTTTTTCATTACTAATCGAATATCCTTCACTATTTGACTAAAAATGGAGCGAAATGATCTTGTTTTGTTCCTCGGTTGAAAAGAGATATCTTGAGCAATCGGAGAAGCACTTTGATAAACAGATTTGATCTTGACCGACTCAATTAAGGTATTAGTCTTTGTTCTATTAGACAACAAAGATCGCATTTTTTTCACTTCGTTCAAATAAAAGTTGTACCCGTACGGAATTCTTCTGTTTCTCAGTATGATCTCTATCATCATCTCTATTCCCTTTATCAATTCTCCTATCCCACCTAGGTCTATGAATTTCTCTATCAATTCCATTACCTTATCCTTAGCCATGAGGTTCCAACATTTTTTCCTGAATTTTCGTTGTTCCCGGGCATACTCAAAAAAAAGGTTATTATACACCCCAACCCCGTCCCTTGGAAAGAAAAAGGTAGCACCGAAGAAAGGAAAGAGCGAGATGGTGGTTTTTGTTGTTCCCGCGAAGCGAGGATGATTCGACCAGCGAATGAAGTGGGTCAACTTTTTGTCTTCGGCCAAAAACTTTTTCTCGCTGGTCGAGCTTTCGACAAAAAAAGCGAAACGTATTCTCTTATCTAAGCTTCTTCCCTGTGCATTAGCTCCCCCCATGGTAGATGGTTCAACCACGCCCGGTTCCACGAAATGATTGAGAACTACGACGGGGTCGAAATGCATTTGGTTCTTTGTCTTCAATAAGTATTGCATGACCGAATAATTCAAGGAAGGGCGCACCGCAGGGAGGGTCTTTTTAAGTGGATGACTCGTCGGGCTGTCGGAGGGGGACTTCTTTGACTTCTTTGAGAAAAAGAACTTGAATAACTTCGTTTTTCTGAAGGAGTCGTCATTTAGGAGGGCTATGTCATTTACAAGCCCGGCGTATTTCGGATGCTTGAAGGCCCCGCTGACCCGAAGTGATTTAGAAAGATTCTTCTTTATCGATGGTGATCGGTCATGGTATCCATAGCCTTGCTTCTTTTTCGGCCAAATCCTGATTTCGTTTTGCTTCTCCCGGTCGTCGAGCCTGATCGACTCGACTCTTTTCCCTGCCCCCCGGCCTCTCACTTCGTTTCGTTCTTCTTCTGTACCGTCGCTTGAATTTGAATGAAGACACCCGATCGGCCCGACTTTACCAAATGCCCACCACTGGCCCTTCCCCTTTCCGGGTCTGGATTTTTCGCGTCGTTTCTGTCGTCGTGGTCGACGGGGAAGAAAGAAATGAATGAATGTTCTTTTGGGAAAATGTAGAATAATACACCTACCGAGACGAAAGCCAAAGGTGAGTCTAGTAGGTGGACGTATCGAACCGAAATAAGATCTAAGATTGACATCTTGATACACGGATTTACCATAATAATAAATAGAGTCAATGCGGACTCCGCCGTGGGAAGAGCCGCTTCTTTCTTGCTTGATAGGGGGGCTCCCATTCACCAGCGCAGACTAAAAGTGCTCCCCGAACCGTGCTGGATAGTCACCCATCACACGGCTCTCAAACCCAACCTGTGGTGGATCCCGGGTGACAAAGTAAAAGCCTTTGATCCTTTGCCCCATACTTTGAGATGCTCCTCCCCGCCGATCAAGCAGCGACGCTGCTCTTAGCTTTAAGCCGCTATCGTTCGGTTCGGATAAGTCAAGTCCCTTCGGTCAGTTCGCTCAGGTGATCCTCCCTTATCTTCCCTAACGTTCAGAGTTGTTCTGGTTTGAGAAAGGAGCACCGGCCGAGCGCCCTGAATGAATAATAAATTGACAGCAGAGGTAATTGCAGATTCTTATTCGAACGAGTTGAAGCTAACAACATGTCGATTACACACCGGGGGTTGGTAAGAACTGAGGGACAATGCCCCTCTAACCTAAGTGGGCCTACCTGCGAAGCAACTGGTACTTGAGCGGGGGGCGGTTTGGTTTCGCGCAAGGCCCTCGCAGCAGGAAGAGGCAGTTGTCATTTGAAAGAAAACGCTCTTTGTTTGTATAAGGTTCCAAACCTTCGCACCCTGAGGAAAAAGCCCTTTCTTTTCTATCTTATTAGTAAAGCCTAAACGTCCTTATTGAAGCCTAGCTAACGAGAAATCAAAGCGATCACGCACCTTTCCTAAGATTAGAATCGAAATAGAAGAGAAGGCCTTTCTTTCTCAAAGTCAACTTTCTCCCTTCTTGCTTTAGAAAGATTGCAGCTAGCGTGCTGGACTAATATAATAGAAAGTCAAGGCTCTTCTCCTGTTCTACGAATCTACAACTCTCTTTACTGAGCGAGACTCCATCTATATCCCTACTAGTGGTTATTCTTTCCAGGCCATTTGTTTGACAGCTTAAACTAGACCCCACTTTCGATTAGATAGGTTTCGGTCTTAATCAAGATAGGTCAAGGGCGCGTCGGAACGGTCGGTAGCTACTTAGTCTCATCCGAGAGTCTAATCTCCTTGTACTGCTTTTTTTCTTTTTCAAAGAAAAAAGGTCGATTTAGGCTCCTTCCCTTCCACCGCATAGCTGCGGTAGCAGGTACTACGAGCCCTCTGTCCCACGCATTTAACCGGCTCGCGTGGTTCACCGGTTCCACCGAAAACTCTCATTTGTTGAAGCGGAGCATAGTGCGCTTTAGGCGCCGAGCGAGAAAGGTCTCTTCTTTCGTTTCGGTTTATTCACTGATCTGAAACTTAGCACTTGTTTTCTTATTGATTCCAGGGGCGGCGGCGTTCTTGAATGAAGTCTATCCGAACCGAATTAGCACTTCTCAGATCAGGCGAGGCCTCTCCAGCGGAGCTGGGCGCCGGGGCCCTGGCTGCACTAGCGATTGGCACATAGGGGAGTGGTTGCCCGGCTTTCTCGGCCTGGTATCCTGCACCTCGCGTTCATGATATCTACATTCAACTGTGCCCCGGAGACACGGTCGAAGCACGCCCGCCCAGTGTGCTTCTTTCACGACATGCTCTGGTCCCGGGTGTCTTCCAGTGGTCTTCTAGCGTTAGAAGAAGTCGTGTCCGTCCCGGACATCTGCAACGCCCTTCCCCGCCTTTTTTTTTTTGAATCTGGGGTGAAGGAAAAGACTGACCCCTTCGGTGACTTTCGCGGTCGCCCTCACTGAACCGACTTGAATCTGAACTACGATTCAGATCAAGTCTTACCGAAATCGGATTTCCTTTTCGTGCCATATGCGCTTCGACTTTACTTTTTTCCCTTTTTTATTCCCGGTCCAATATTAGTTCTCAAAGCCCTTCCAGAGATTCATGTAAAACCTGTTCTTGAAAAGAGCCTACTCATGCAAAGAGTCCTTTTCCCCATGCCCATGCTATGAAAACTTCACACCAAGTTAAGCCGCTAGCTTTAGTAAGAAATCGAGATTCCTATTCCTGTCCGGCTTGAAACTAGAATTAGATAAGTATAGTACGCTGGGAAGTACCTATCTGAAAGGAAGGTAACGGCAGGCACATAGGGACATCGGTTTAAGCTCCCTCAATGGCTAGCTAGCTCATATGGAATAGGTCTCGAAAGGCTTTCTTCCATGGCCATAGCCTGCTTTATCCAGAATGGCTTTTTTGGGCTATAAAGCTGCTTTTCCTCTCTCTTTCCCCTTCCGCTTACTGAAGAAC